CTTATAGTTGAAAATTCCTTCTCGGGGTCTTCCTTTCGGTAGTGCGCATCTCAAACTATGAGGGGCCTTTGAAGCCCGCACCACAAACTGCTACAGCATAAACATAGGCTGGTAGTATGAATTGTCCCAAACTGCATAAAAGCTTATGTCTTCATATAGGAAGAACCTCCCAATAGCTCTCCTAGCCGCTGCATGCAACCTCTGCGAAAATACTGATTTCATCGAGGGTTGTACTACTGTTTTCTTCAAAAGAAGGAAAAAAGAGACTCAACTTCTTTTTCTCGTAGCGCCTGATGCAGAGAGACCGCTCCGCAAAGATTCCCCAATACCACTCAAAATCCTCCGTACGACAGCCCTGCCCTCTCTAGGCTAGGCTCCTCTGTTACATCAACTAGATCCACTCCCACCGAAAAGAAATTCCTTTTTTTTTACCGGCCAATCCTAATTAAAAATAAAGCACTCTTCCTCATTTGTTTCTCTTTTCTTGCCTTCTTTATTAGTGAAGGGGATCCTCGAGAAAGCTCTTTGGCCAATTCTGTAGAATTTTGGCATATGGCGATGTTATTTCCAGCCAAGTGGAATTTCAATCTTTTTTCTTTTTTTTCTCGCCTGAGTACTTGTTGCCGCAGAGCTTGCATTGGACATTTGATCTATCAAATTTGGTGGCAAACTGCCAACAAAGGTCTGTTGGGTTTCTACTCAGTTGATTTGGCTGTCTTATTAGTTGCTGTCTTGAATTGGTTGGGAGACACAAAGGGGCTGTTCCAAAAGAGATGTTACAAACATGGTATCAGAGCCTTGATTCTGCCAGCCGTGGGTGTGGGAAGAGGTGTCCTTTAGGTACATGCCAACTGTTTGACAAAAGGCGCTTTCAATATCAGTGAATTGGTGCTTCAGTATGGAATTTGGTCAAACCAGCGGTTAAACGGTTTTTGAAAAAGTGTCATAGAGTTTCAGCTAGATTGAGACTAAAAGAGCTGTTAGCTAAGCCTTCGATCTTCTTTGCTTCTCCTTCTCTGTATAGGATCGATAAGTCATATCCGTTTTCCTATTTTATCTTTTCGGCTGGTTTTCTAAACACATTTCCAAGGGTCCTTAGCATTCGTAATTCTTATCTAAGAAACTAGAAAGAGAGAGGTTAGTTAAATAAGCATAAAAATAAGAGTAAGGGGGAGCATGGTTTGGCCATAGACGCGGGATTAGGATACCGCTATTTGACGAATCCTGTTTCCCAGCTCTCAGTCCTGTTCCCATTCACGGAACACTTTCGAGATAGGCTTTTTTCTCCGATTGCAGCTTACTATTCTAATGAGTTATTCAAAATTATCTCGACAGGTTTGAGAGCGCAGGGGGAGACCAGAGGTTTGGAACCCTGAGCCTAAGGCCTTCAATGGTGCTCGGAGTTCCAAGGAAGGCCTTAGGCCAACGTGTTCGATGTCTAACAGTTTTTCAGAGTGGCTCATATACCGGAAGCGGATAAAGTTAGCATTACTTCCATGTATCTTGTGGGTGATGAAAAAACTATGGTGGAAACCCAGAGTTGAGGATTCTTCACGCCAACCTATCACCGATTGGCCAGAGATGAAACAAGAGCTGAGAAAGATGTTTTTGCCGTGTAATGTCCAATGGCTAGCAAGAGACTGATTAAGGCGTTTGAGGCAAACGGGTTCAGTTAGAGAGTATATGAAGAGCTTCCAATCTCTGATGCTCGAAGTGGGTAGTATAAGTGAGGAAGAAAAGCTTTACAACTTTATGCTGGATTTCAGTTGTAGGTTCAGAACGAACTTAGGAGGGAGAAAGTGAATAACCTCGCTTCAGCTATCACGGTAGCAGAGAGTTTAATGGACTTCAAAGGAAGTTCAGATGGGGCAGACAAGAACAAAAACTCTAAAGGCAAGAAGAAGTTCAGTGGGAAGAACGATCATGAAGCATCAACATCCAAAACAAATGTTGACAACAAGGGCAAAGGCAAAGCGCTGGATCCCGGGTGTTTCATTTGCGGCCGAAGAGAGAGAAACTCAATGCCTTGATTGCTGAAGAAGACGAAGCGCCGGTTGAAGAAACCACTTCGAGGGTCAATCCACTTCCACTCTGGAATTCCATTAGACAAGAGAGTCGATCAGATACTAGGCTAATGTTCGTTAATGTAAAAGTCAATGGACAGGTTGTGAGGGAAATGGTTGACACCGGTGCTACTCATAACTTCCTTTCTGATTGGATCGTAGCGCGGCTAGGCCTACGGGTTGATAAGGGGAACAGCAAAATGAAGGCGGTGAACTATGAGGCGAAACCTATTGTTAGGGTAGCTAAGATAGTTCCGCTACAGATTGGCGAATGGTCTGGAAAGTTTTACTTGATGTTGGTGCCGTTGGATGACTTCCACTTTATATTGGGTTTGGAATTATTGTGGAAGACAAGAGTTTACGTTTCACCGCGTCGAGGTGGTATCCTGAAATGCGATAAAAGTCCGTGTTTTGTTCGAGGGTCATAAAACAGAAGAGGGTAAAGTTGGTTTCTGCGCTTCAGATTCGTGATAGTGCGCGAAAGTGGGCGGCTTGCCCCTAGACCATAGAATAGAGCCAACGGTGCTGCTTCGGACTAGGTAAGGTGTCGAACCTCATGTTTTCGATCTCAGTAGCTTCATCTTCTGGATTTGGTAAAAAAGAAACTAAACCCTCTGCCCTAGATTCAGCTAAAAAGCTAGCTCTCGCTTCATCTGATGCTTCATAAGTTTTAGATTTGAAAAAGCCCTCCTTCCTAAACAAGTCAAAAGACTCAGAATCGGGATCACGGTTGTTGGAACTCTTCCCCTCTTCAGCGTCTGTTTCGGCGGATGATTCGGATTCTGCGGATGCGGATTACTAAGCCGCGAGATCTCAGGATCTAGCTAGATAAGACTTATTACACCTTGGGGAAAGCCCATACGGGAAAACGAGACCCTTTCATAAGGAAAGAATTCTTGTTGCTTCAAAAAAGATCTGGCGAAGAGCACCAGTGAAGTGAGGCACGAAAGGCTTTAAAGAGCTCACGCGGATTATGCCTACCTTGGCTACTGGCGAAGATGGAGTAAATTTACTTAACCAAAGCCATACCTGAGTGACTTAGGAAGCGGCTTTGTCTTAGCTTTTCTACCTTCTGCCCGATCCTTTCATGGAGGAAGGGCTTCGTACCGTACTCGAGCTTTGGATCAATAAGTGCTAGCGCTAGCGCGCAATGGCTTAACTCTTTCCTAAAGTTTGCCCATCGTGGGACAAACACTCGGTTGCCTCTCGAAGATGAAGAAGAAAGTTCTGAAGCCGCGCTTGCCGCTGAGGAACACGATGATGGCAACTCATGGTTCTACGACATCAGAAACTACCTCAAGGATCGAAGCTTCCCATCCTATGCTACGTCCAAAGATAAGGAGATCATCAGGCGCATCGCTACGAGGTATGTAATCCTATCACACACACCTAATAATAAAAGATCTTTTATGATGATATTATCAATAATATAGTGACGGTATCTGTGGTGGTCACGTGTGGTAGTCGTATGCTTGCGAAGAATCTTCTTCGGCAAGGTGACTACTGGCCCACCATGGAAAAGGATTGCTATGACTTTTAAAGCGATGCATCAAATGTCAGATACATGCGGATCTCATCCATGCCCCGTCGACATCGCTTAGGCCTTTTATTCTGCCATGGCCATTCTCGACCTGGGCATTTTACATCGTTGGACCCTTTCCTAGGGCAACGAATGGTCATCAACATATCCTGGTGGCAACTGACTGAGTATTACACTAAGTGGGTTTAGGCCGAGTCCTATACGACGATTGAAGCCAACCACGTTGCTCAGTTCATCAGGAAGCACACATAACATAATCTGTCGCTTTGGAATTCACAAAGCGATCATCTCTGATAATGGTCCCCAGTTTAAAAATCATAAAGTCAGAGACATGTGCGAGAGATCAAGCATCATTTCTCCTCTCCTTATTACCCACAAGGTATTGGACAGGCTGAAGCTACAAATAAGACGATCGATCATCAAGATCTTGAAGAAGACCATATCCAGTAACCAAGCCCGATTTTGGGCTGAAAAGCTTCCAGAGGTTCTGTGGGCCTATCGTACGTCCATAAGAATAAAGGTAAAGGAAAGGAAAACCCTTTGGTGTATGGGACGGACTTCCCTACGAAGTGAAAGTCCCATCGCTTCGTGTAGCGATCGACGATGAACTCACCCACCAAGAGAAAATAGAATGGAATCTCTGGTGGCTTAGCTCGAGCTTCTCGATGAAAAGAGGCTACATGCAGGCAAATGCTCGTGCCTACCAGCTACGACTCTCTAAAGCCTATGAAGGTGATAGAGAGAAAGTTCGAGGTCGGTGATTTGGTTCTCAGAAAGATCATGCCGGCTAAGTCGCCCAATCCTAATCCTAAGGTGAAACCCTAACTGTGGGAAGGTCCCTACGCTATCAGTGCCGTTTATCCTGGTAACGCCTATCTACTGAAGAACTCAGAGGGTGAGGGGAGAAGGATACTCTCCTACCAACGCCATGCATCTCAAAAGGTACTATGCCTAAGCACTCGGGCTATATGAGTGTTACCTAGGTCAGACCCTGTTTTGAGTCTCAAAGAAAATCTCGAAAAATGCATTCTTATCTTACCTGCTATCAAAAAAAAAGAAAAAAGAAATTCGACCCATAACATCTATGTCAGCCTTTCTCGTATAATTTGTGATAAGCGAAGTGCGAACCGAATGTCGATAGTGAAACTATAGTAGCCCTTCATAATTGCTATGAATGCGAGTGGGGTCGTCACACTTGATTATTCCCCTTTTCTCGAGATCGATAGGAGAAGATAAAGGTTGTCACAATCGCCGGGGTATATAATAGTATTTTCAAAAAACCGGTTAACACTTCTGTGATTTCGATGTTGATAGTATGGAGTACTTTGAGTTGCGCCTCCGTCAGGTCGGAAAATAGCTCCTCATCCTCTTCTCTTAGGTTAGGCCGCAAGATCTTTTAAGCCGAGTAAGATCTGCTTTTACGTGTCGAACCATTTTCATAACAAAGGAAGAACCAGAATCAGGGGGTTTTACTTATAAAATGGGCTTGCATACAACAAATGCTTCAAAGCATACTTTTGTAAAAAAAGCAAGAAATCTTTTTTTCTGAGTTCCCGGGGAAAGAGTGTCAAGTCCAATCTGTAAAAGGAGTGGGGACTTGGTCAAGGAGCTTGATTGGGAAAAGGCAAAAACCCCTTATTATATTCGGTGAATTCAATATTGAACAAGTAATTGAATTTGCTCGGGCAAGCCGGCAGCACAAAAAAGCCCAAAAGGTTTCGGATGGGCCCGGGCCCGACAAAGCCAAAAGGAAGAGGGGAAGGCCCAAGAAAGCGCTTTCGATTAAAGAAACATCTCTTCCGTTGGATAGAACGTTCAATTCTTTTTGGAAGATATTTTCACCCTTCCTAAAATACTTTTTAAACTTCCTTTCTCCTTAAAATTACAATTAAAGCCATTTTTTTTTTGGCTTTATACTTATATATCGTAAAGTTGATTGATATCAAGAATATTGATATTAAGAATTTATCTTTTAACGATGTCCTCAATTTTTTATTAAGAAAGGAGCTGCCATTAGTTAGCTGCAAGGGATGAGCGTTAGAAGCATGCGAAGGGATAGGTTTGGAATAAGTCTTGTATGAGCCCTTTAATCGAGTCCCTCTTCTTTAATAGGCGCTTTCCGGTAGAATAGTTCTTTGTTTAGATGGCTATTTTATGATTTCTAATATCGTAGATGGCTATCCTTTAATGCTTTTGAGAGGTCCGGTCTTACTTGAGGGTATTACTGTGTTCTTCCGCGCTAGTCGCTGCTCGGCCTTTTGCTTCTTCCGCAGCTTGTTCCCTTGCTTGGTTACGTGTAGTCCCCTCAGTAGGCCCCCCCTTATTCATTGTGAGACCTGTTAAAATTCCAACTATGACAATCCGTTTTTCTGTTCGGTACGTCTTTAGCCGTGGTGTATTGCCGAAATAGATTTGATATTGAAGCCCCGGGCACGCATTTTTTTTAGTTCGTCAACTTCTTTTTTGTTTTAATAGTAGATCTGATCTTCTCTACCCCTCCATTTCGAATCTCTCTAGCCATTGGTCTTCTGGAGACTAGAATCTCAATCTCGAAAATGGTAAATTAAATCAAACGAATGCATTTCGTAATATCCCCCTCTTGCCCCTCCCACTGCTTTCTGCTTCTCCCTCGGCTAGAGCGAAGTCCAATCAATTCATCAATTGCTTATACTCGACTTGCTTGCTTAGTTTCCGCGCTTCTGCTTGCTAGCAGCTCTCATCTTGAATTTGGTTGCGTCCTTCTTTTATTTATATTCAATCTTCCGCTTTCATCGCTCGTAGTTGCTCTCTTCCTTAATGCTATCTTCTTAGCCTCGTTTGGCGCTATATACCTTCTTTGCTTCTTTTAGTGTCCATGAACATTAGTTCGACGCCCATCTTTCTGAGTTCAAAGCGAGGGTTTACACGCACGAATCTAAAACAGGAGGTTTAGTGTGAGTCCACAAAAGGGGAGTGAGTTTATGGGCCACTCACATGTTGTCAATTCGAATGCTTTCTAATTTTCTTTCTTTTAAGGTCCCTAGGACCATCTACTTTCATTTCTACTTTACTAGTAGAGCACGGAATTCCTTTCTTTTTTCTTCTGGTAAGTGGTCTATCTCCACGACGATAGCTCTTCTTTTATTCAAGACTGATCTTCCCCCTTTTCTTTTGAGCTGGGGCAATCAATCAGTCCATTCATTCCTGCCTTTCATTCAATAGATCGCTTAGCTCTACTTCTCAGAAAATCCCCTTTGTTCATGGCTTTGAATTTATTGTAATGCTTTTCTTTTCTGTAAAGATTTCGATGCCCGCTTAATTCATCTTTCCTTTCCCGCTCCTGAATGAGAAGTGTGTGTTTTTTTTTTATTTTTATGGTCTTGGCCTGAGAAAAGTGATCTCTGAAACTGAAAGCTTTTCTTTTCGACTGCAAAGTTACCAATAGAATAGGCTTTAGAGTAGCTCTTTCCAAATAGGTCGAGTAGCCCTTTATAGAAATAGAATTTATTTAAAAGGGTGGGATTCACACGCACAGCCTTATCCTATGAGTCTGCCTATGCTACGCGCCTGCCTTTGAGAGCCTTTCTGCTGGTTCCCTTCGTCGGCGTCATCGAACCACGTTAGCAATCCAGAAAAACTGGAAGCTCGAAACGACCGGTCAAAGGAATTGATCCGTTTAGTTCTGTTCTTCTCCTAGTTTTATAGCACACCCACGTAGAGGGATCTTTCCGATGCTAAGCGCGCTGCATCTCCTGTCCAAGTGAAGAATATCTTGTCCAAGTCTTTCCAGCTTGCATCCTTCTTCTGCCATTGCGAATGGAACATCTCTCAACTTGTAAGTGGTAGAAGTTAAGGACTATGTTGCAGGTTTTGGTTGATTAAAGAATCTTCTCAGAAGCCCGTGTATATTTTTCAAAG